ATCTAATCCTCCACGAAAAGTCAGAAATTCTGCATATTTTGACCAATTCAAGGTGAAAAATGGAGTTGCTCCCTCGGCAAAACTCGGATAAAGTTGAGCCAAAAGATCTCGATTCAGGATAAATTCATGAGGAAGTGGGATCTCTTTAGGATCTACTGCAGCATTTAGAAATTGGTTAATTGGTAAAGATACATGTATTTGATGTCCTGCCCAAGAAAGAGATCCCAATCCTAGGAGCCCTGTCAAATGGTGATTCAACATAGATTCTACATCTTGGAACCAAGCCAATTTTGGAGCAGCTTTGTGATAATGAAACCAACCAGCAAAAAGCATTAAGGCTGCAAAGACCAATGCACCAATTGCGGTACAATAGAGTTGTAATTCACTAGTTATTCCAGATGCTCTCCAAATCTGAAAAAACCCAGAGGTTATTTGTATTCCTCGGAACCCTCCCCCTACGTCACCATTCAATATTTCTTGGCCCACTATTGGCCAAACCACCTGAGCACTAGGCCTAATGTGAGTAGGATCACTTAACCATGCCTCATAATTGGAAAAACGAGCACCATGAAAATACATGCCACTCAGCCAAAGAAAGATGATAGAGAGTTGGCCGAAATGGGCACTAAAAACTTTTCGGGAAATCTCTTCTAAATCACTAGTATGGCTATCAAAATCATGAGCATCAGCATGTAGGTTCCAGATCCAAGTAGTAGTATCGGGTCCCTTAGCTATTGTTCTTGAGAAATGACCTGGTTTTGCCCATTCCTCAAAAGAAGTTTTTATGGGATCCCTATCTACCAAAATTTTCACTTCTGGTTCCGGTGAACGAATAATCATTGAGTCCTCCTCTTTCCAGACAACACATACAAAGAGACCTGCCAACATAAAACAGAATTAATGAATTTATGAGAAATGTTTATATTGAGTTTTATTCTCTTCTATTTCCCATCTATCTATTTTATATTTTCTTTAATTTAATATATTTTCGTTAGTTATTCACTAGAACAATTATGATCTCGAAGTCAATCCGGGGCAAGTGTTCGAATCTATTATGACATAACTGTGAGGCGCTCAACGGACCTTTTTTAATCTTCTAAGACATTTTGTGGACGTTGAATGGAAGTTAAATAATTTTTGGTGCAGCATAATGGAATGTATTCCTATTTTACTCAGAAGTTACTAGATGGAACTTTTTTTACTTTTTGTTTTTATATTTTTATATAGAAAATATTATAATATTTTTATGTACTCTATTTTTTTTTTTTCAAATCCTGTGAGTAGTCATTAGTATTCATTATTAGGCAATATACCAGTATTTTTTTTTGAAGGTCTCTTTTTATTTTTATTTGATTGATGGGGATAACAAACAATAAATTATATATATAAATTATATAATAGAAAATAAAATTATATAATATATATATCAAAAATCGAAAATCTTATCTAATTTTCTTAAATAATAAGAAATATTATTTAAGAAAATTAGATAAGATTTTATAAGAAAAAAACAGAGTGTTCTTATTCAAAACGCCCAGTGATCTTCAACCAATTCTGTGCTTCAATATAATTCCCGGGGGTAAGGGCTATAGCTTGTTTCCAATATTCAGCGGCTTGATTAAACCAAGACTCCGCAACTTCGGAATCTCCCTGTCGAATGGCCTGTTCTCCTCGGTCGGAATAGGTGAGTAAATTCCTTTCCTTAGAACCGTACATGAGATTTTCACCTCATACGGCTCAGCAGTCAATTCTTTTTTCTATTATTTTGAAGTTAACTAAAAGAAACAAAGAAGTTATTAACAAAAGTTTCAAACTTTACTTTGACTAATAAAGAATTTCAAAGAATATTTCATCCTTTTTTAGTTTTATCTTTTCTCCTACCTTCAGACATAAACATGAATAAAGCACCGGCATTAATACCCTCATTAGAATTTATAATTAATTTTCTGAAAGGTAACTATCTCGATTTTTTATATCATATAAAAAGTATATGATATCAATTTCTATAGAATCTTGGAAAAAGTCTTTTCTTTCTTATAAAGAAAAGACTTTCTATCTTTGGGATTTGATACTACACCGCTGCTAAAAATATCAGAGATCCTTTTTATTACATAAGTGGATTCCTTACTTTTCTATCATGAGATAAGTAAGTAAGCAGTTTTTTTTTGTATCGGCTCAAAACCTCTTTAATTGATCCTTACGGTGCTTCCTTTATCAATTATATCTTTTATCCATAGAAAAATAGGTATCTAGGCATATCTATTTCTTCATATTTTGACTTCTATGAAGTTTCTTTCTTTGCTACAGCTGATAAAAATCGTTGTTTTGGACGATATATGTATATGTAGAAAGCCTTTTTTCTTTCTAGTATTTATTATATTAGTATTTGTGGATTTGCTCGTTCTTTTCTTTTTTATCTTTCTATAGTGGAGATAGTCGCACGTAATGACAGATCACGGCCATATTATTAAAAGCTTGGGGTAAGAACGGGTTTCGTTCG